GTGAAAATTGTTATGGATTAAATTATAAGAAATTTTTTAGTTCAAAAATGAATATTTGTGAACAATGTGGATACCACTTGAAAATGAGTAGTTCAGATAGAATCGAACTTTTGATTGATCCAGGCACTTGGGACCCTATGGATGAAAACATGGTCTCTATGGACCCTATTGAATTTCATTCTGAGGAGGACCCTTATAGGGATCGTATCAATTCTTATCAAATAGAGACGGGTTTAGCTGAGGCTGTTCAAACAGGCATAGGCAAACTAAATGGTATTCCTATAGCAATTGGTGTTATGGATTTTAAGTTCATGGGGGGTAGTATGGGATCCGTAGTAGGCGAGAAAATCACACGTTTGATCGAGTATGCTACTGATAGATCTCTCCCAATTATTATGGTGTGTGCTTCTGGAGGAGCGCGCATGCAAGAAGGAAGTTTGAGCTTGATGCAAATGGCTAAAATATCTTCCGCTTTATACAATTATCAATCAAATAAAAAGTTATTCTATGTATCAATCCTTACATCCCCTACAACTGGTGGAGTGACAGCCAGTTTTGGTATGTTGGGAGATATCATTATTGCCGAACCCCACGCTTACATTGCATTCGCGGGTAAAAGAGTAATTGAACAAACATTGAAGAAGACAGTACCTGAGGGTTCGCAAGTAGCGGAGTATTTATTCAATAAGGGTTTATTTGATCCAATCGTACCGCGTAATCTTTTAAAAGGTGTTCCGAGTGAGTTATTTCAGTTCCATGGGTTCTTTCCCCGCCCTTGAACTTGAACCAAAGAAATTCAAGTCAAAAAGTAGAAGTAGTAGAGCGATAGATTTAGTTATTTGTAGGCAAAAAAGTAGTTCATTTCGTTTATCAGAATTGAAGTAGCAAGGATGGAGCTTTCTTTGCTGGCATAAAGACAATTTGTAATTGTAGTGAAGTAGTAAGAATCAGAAGTTTCAGAGGATTTTTTCTCCAGATCCATCTTTTCTTTTATCCTACCTTTACTAAAACTAAAGAGTAATCAGATCAGGGACGGACCCTTTAGCAACAGAGCAGGATAAAAGATCAAAGTAGTGTCTTTTTCCTTCGGAGAAATCCAAATTAGAGAAATCAAAAAAAGCCCCCTTGTTACATATCAAATGTTCCAACCTAACTAAGATATAGAAAGAAATATGCAACACTTCTATATCTCCCGAGAATCATACATTTTTAATATGAATCCTTGTTGGATCAAATTATAACGAATCCTTGAGAAGAAATTTGTTTAGAAATATAAGGGAGGAATAAGAATAAATAATAAGATTCTCATACATATATTTCCCGGAAAAGGATGGGTAAGTCAACTAATTTTTAGTTTAGATCCACATTCTTTGTACTCATATTCTAATAACTTAGAATATTATATTAATATACTTATAATTATAATATATAATTATAATAGATATCTTTATAACAAAGAGAAGTATCAATTAAATACACCGAGGCACCGATTCTATGACAGATCTCAACTTACCCTCTATTTTTGTGCCTTTAGTAGGCCTATTATTTCCGGCAATTGCAATGGTTTCTTTATTTTTCCTTGTTCAAAAAAACAAGATTGTCTAGATATGATGGGACCCAATCTCATCAATTTATTTCAATCTTTGGATCATAATACAGATTTTCATTTCATTTAATGGGAATGGTACGACATGCGGCTTCGGACTTCGGACACAAATCACAAATGTAAATAGATGATCATATGGATAAATCCATGTTTATGCATCTATAGCTCGACTTTTATTTCAACGGGTCGATCGGATATCTGGAATATATATATTATGTATGATAATGATATGTAAATAGATATATCTAGATCATATGAATGAGGGTGATGCTAGTTTGAATGGGGGGAGATGTTAGTTCTATCTAACTGATTTGATGAATGAATCCTGATTGATGATTTACATCGTGATAGTATTAGCGGATGAAAGTTACTTCGGGAGCCAAAAAACTCATTTTGATGATTCTCTCAATTCCAATAGAATGAAACTCGATCTAATCTAGTATGAATTGGCGATCAGAACATATATGGATAGAACTTATAACGGGTTCTAGAAAAATAAGTAACTTCTGCTGGGCCTGTATCCTTTTTTTAGGTTCACTAGGATTTTTATTGGTTGGAACTTCCAGTTATTTTGGTAGGAATCTGATATCCTTATTCCCATCTCAGCAAATAGTTTTTTTTCCACAAGGGATCGTAATGTGTTTCTACGGTATCGCGGGTCTATTCATTAGCTCCTATTTGTGGTGCACAATTTCGTGGAGTGTAGGTAGCGGTTATGACAAATTCGATAGAAAAGAAGGAATAGTGTGTATTTTTCGTTGGGGATTTCCTGGAAGAAATCGTCGCATCTTCTTTCGATTCCGTATAAAAGATATCCGTTCGATCAGAATAGAGGTTAAAGAGGGTCTTTTTCCTCGCCGTGTCCTTTATATGGAAATTGGGGGCCGGGGAGACATTCCATTGACGCGTACCGATGAGAATTTAACTCCACGAGAAATTGAACAAAAAGCTGCCGAATCGGCCTATTTTTTGCGCGTACCAATTGAAGTATTTTGAAATGAAACAAAGAAATCGAGGAATGAGTGCTCCTCGTCACGAGGGAGAGGGAGGGAACCCAAGAATCCCTTTTTCTTTTAATATAACTGATGTTTCGCTCCTTTGATCAAAACATTTAGTTAAATCCTATTTCCCACATCCCGATGGAAATATCATGTCCTGCGTACCATGGAGCAGGTGGACTTATGGAACAATCATACCATGAAGTGATTTTAGTCCATAAAAACTATTTTTCATGCGTATGAAATTCCACTTAATTCTTTCATTTTCATATTATTAACAAGTTTAATAAGTATGTATTCATCACATATATCAGGTCGGAGTACAGAATCCATATTTTAGGATTTTAGGACCAAAATTTCGAATCAATACATTACATTATATATAGATGAAGATAAGATGGATCATACCCAGTAAATTATTCCTCTTTTGTCAATTAACCTTTCTTTTTATTCATCTTTCTTGATGCTTGTTTCTTGATGACCAAACAATTGGATTTTTTAGAACCACTCCCGTTTTGCCGACTATTTCGGATTTCATCATCGGTATTTTTCAGAATTATCCCCTCGATTATTCCTGGGATGTGGATAATCAGTGAAACAATTCGAAATAATTGATTGATATAACAAAAGAGTTTTTCTCGAAATACGATTTTTCTCGAAATACGAATAATATTCATGTTTGTTACTTCAAGTGCTTCTTTCTGGCATTCATAAAAAAGACCAAATGAACATGCAATTGATCCGAATTTGACCGATTGAGATGTCTGGGGACACTATTTCATTACCTCCGCGTTCGAAATAAATGAACCCTTATTCCATTTCTGGAGACAAGGACTAAACAAATTACACAATGGGAAATAGATCCATAGGTTCCATACCTCGTTATAGAACTCGTGCTTCATACATCATACAAATATCAGACATAGTCAACAAATGAATCAGGTTCATTAACAATTCACGGATTGGAAGTGACGAAAAAGAAAGCATTGAATCCCCTACCATATCTTGCATCTATCGTATTTCTGCCTTGGGGAATTTCTCTCTCATTTAATAAAAGTATGGAACCTTGGGTGACTAATTGGTGGAATACCAGCCAATCCGAAACTTTTTTGAATGATATTCAAGAAAAGAACATTCTAGAAGGATTCATAAAATTAGAAGAACTGTTCTTGTTGAACGAAATGATAAAGGAGTATCCGGAGACACATATACAAAAGCTTCGTATAGGAATCCACAAAGAAACGATACAATTGGTAAGAATGCACAATCAAGATCATATACATATTATTTTGCATTTCTCGACAAATATAACCTGTTTCGGTATTCTAAGTGCTTATTCTATTATGGGTAATGAAGAACTTATCACTCTGAATTCTTGGGTTCAGGAATTCCTCTATAACTTAAGCGACACAATAAAAGCTTTTTCCATTCTCTTATTAACCGATTTATGTATTGGATTCCATTCGCCCCACGCTTGGGAACTAATGATTGGTTCGTTCTACAAAGATTTTGGATTTGTTCAGAATGAGAAAATTATATCCGGTCTCGTTTCTACCTTTCCGGTCATTCTAGATACAATTTTGAAATATTGGATCTTTCATTATTTAAACCGTGTATCTCCTTCACTTGTAGTGATTTATCATTCACTGAATGAGTGAAGAACAGATTTAATCTGACAACATAAAGAAAATTGTAATCTCACTTTGTATATAAACAAACCATTCCAAATCTTACCCATTCTTTATACTTTTATTCGTCGAGGGGATTAGATTACTTCTGTATTCCATATAATGGCAGAATCGGGGATAGGGAACTATACTGACTCCCTACCTAATTTATTGTAGAAATTTCCGGGATCAATGATTAGACCATGCAAAAAAATAGAAATACTTTTTCTTGGGTAAAGGAACAGATGACTCGATGCATTTCCGTATCGATGATGATATATGTAATAACTCGGGCATCTATTTCAAATGCATATCCCATTTTTGCGCAGCAGAGTTATGAAAATCCGCGAGAAGCAACTGGGCGTATTGTATGCGCTAATTGCCACCTGGCTAACAAGCCCGTGGATATTGAGGTTCCACAAGCTGTGCTTCCTGATACTGTATTTGAGGCAGTTGTTAGAATCCCCTACGATATGCAACTGAAACAGGTTCTTGCTAATGGTAAAAAGGGAGGTTTGAATGTAGGGGCTGTTCTCATTTTACCCGAAGGATTTGAATTAGCTCCCCCCGATCGTATTTCTCCCGAGATGAAAGAAAAGATGGGTAATCTGTCTTTTCAGAGTTATCGTCCTAATAAAAAAAACATTCTTGTGGTGGGCCCTGTTCCTGGTCAGAAATATAGTGAAATCGTCTTTCCCATCCTTTCTCCAGATCCCGCTACTAAGAAAGAGGTTCACTTCTTAAAATATCCTATATATGTAGGTGGGAACAGGGGAAGAGGTCAGATTTATCCTGATGGGAGCAAGAGTAACAATACAGTCTATAATGCTTCAGCAGCAGGGATAGTAAGTAAAATAGTACGTAAAGAAAAGAAAGGTGGATATGAAATAACCATATCTGATGCATCGAATGGGCACGAAACAGTTGATATTATACCTCCAGGACCAGAACTTCTTGTTTCTGAAGGTGAATACATCAAGCTTGATCAGCCATTAACAAGTAATCCCAATGTAGGTGGTTTTGGTCAAGGCGATGCAGAAATAGTACTTCAAGATCCATTGCGTATCCAAGGCCTTTTGTTCTTCTTAGCATCTGTTATTCTGGCGCAAATCTTTTTGGTTCTTAAAAAGAAACAGTTTGAGAAGGTTCAATTAGCCGAAATGAATTTCTAGATCCACGGATTCCTCAACATCGAGCTGGCAAAAAAGCTGAATTTTTTTGATCGCAATTATATTATGTGTATGCGCGGTCAAAAATCACGGGAAGCCCCTTTTTTTTTTGCTTGCTTTTGATTATATATACTATTTCGAGATATCGGAGATGACTTGTATTCCAGATTAGAAAATAGCAATAGTATGGAATTGCAAAAGAAGATGATTGGATCAAAATTTAGTTTAGTGTGATTATGCCAGGTTTCTTATTGCCACATGGTAAATGGCACGTAATGCCTCATTTAGATTCTATATCTAATAAACGCATAAGTGGGAAGCAGGGGGTAGAAAGCAGGATAAATGAAGAAAAAAGGAAGGCTCCAGGAAAGATTACTCGTCTCCCAAATCTTCTTTCTACAAAGAAAGAAAAGGAATTTTCCGCTCTTTCATTGCGTCGAAATAATAATGGTTCTGGGTCTCATTCGTCAAATCAAATAAATATTAATTGCGGGTTTATCGGAACCTCTTTGAATTTATAAGAAAGAAGAGAAGTATGGGGGATAAAAAAAGAGAGAGGGGCAAGAGAAACTCAATTGAGCAAATGGAATTTTTGCAATGAACTTATAAAAAGAAAAAAGACTCGCTTAAAAAGATTTTTCATGTTCTAATTCCGGGTCAAAAAGTGGAAATCTTGGGTTTTCGGGCATATCAAAATCCTTATTAATTTGATTATCTTATTATACCTTATTATCTTATCTCATCACTCACATCAAAGTTACAGTTCAAACTTGATTTTTCTATAGTTTCCTAGTTTCCAATTAGTTTAGTATAGGAATGATTTGTAAGGTGTCTCATCTGTAGAAATCCATATTATTTATGGCATTCAAAAGATCCTTCTTTCTTTACTTTATTCTTACTTCGGAAAAGTCCACACTATATCTATAGATACTATGAATCAATCAGTGGATTCGACATTTCAAAAACATTATAAAAAATGAAGGAATGTAGTAATTTCATCGGGGCCAATCAACCATTTTTCATTTAGAAAAATCTAATACATGTATATATTATGATTGTGTTGACTGGATGAATTTCCACCTCTTATGGAATGGGTCAAGGTCTCGGTGGAAGAGTAAGAACTCAACAGGACCTCAAATCCATATAAGGAGGGGTCGGGTCCTGTTGAGTTCTTACTCTTCCATGTCTACAGTACGGTTCATCCGATTATTACAGGGATGATCCCAATCCGGAATATGAGCCGTAGAAGAAAACGCCGATTAAACCGATCACAAGAATACCAGTTACAGTACCTATCAGCCAAAGAGGAATCCTTCCAGTAGTATCGGCCATTTACCTCACTTCCCTCCCCATTTCATCAAGTGGTCATGCTATAGACATAAACAGTCATGGATAGTTATGGGTATGATATCCTTCCGAATGAGATAAGAGAATTTCCTTTCTTTCTCTCAATTGAAGAAATAATTGGAAAATAAAACAGCAAGTACAAAAATGAGTAATAACCCCCAGTAGAGACTGGTACGATTCAATTCAACGTTTTGTTCGTTCGGATTTGATTGTGTCGTAGCTCTATAATTAATTCGGATTAGATTTATTTATTTTATCGTTGGATGAACTGCATTGCTGATATTGACCCCAAGAAAAAAACGGTAGGTACAGCTAGTCCGTGAACAGCCAACCATCTCACTGTGAAAATTGGATAGGTTCTATCTATGGTCATTAAGGCCTCCTAAAAGGATCGACTAAATTCATCGAGTTGTTCCAATGAATCGAAACGGCCAGTTATTAATGGAATCCCTTGTCTGCTTTCTGTGAAATATTCGTTGGGTCGAGGGCTTCCAAACACGTCGTAAGCTAAACCCGTGCTGACGAATGACCAACCTGCAATGAATAGGGAAGGTATAGTAATGCTATGAATGACCCAGTATCGAATACTGGTAATAATATCAGCAAAAGCGCGTTCTCCCGTACTTCCAGACATGCTGAGCTCCAATATTACAGTCAAAGGGGGATCGATTTCGTGAAAGATAGAGATCAGTAAATGGAGAAATACTGATATC